ATGTATTACTCAACTTAAATAGATTTAAAACTCATATAGTAATACAATAGTCTTCTCAACATCATTATATATATATAATATTTATAACTTAAGCGCCCGCCCCCTTGCCCCCTTGTGAAGGAGGGGGCAGGAGGCGTACAAGTTTACAATTTTTATTTCTATAAATTAGCTGATTATATTATGTATTACTCAACTTAAATAGATTTAAAACTCATATAGTAATACAATAGTCTTCTCAACATCATTATATATATATAATATTTATAACTTAAGCGCCCGCCCCCTTGCCCCCTTGTGAAGGAGGGGGCAGGAGGCGTACAAGTTTACAATTTTTATTTCTATAAATTAGCTGATTATATTATGTATTACTCAACTTAAATAGATTTAAAACTCATATAGTAATACAATAGTCTTCTCAACATCATTATATATATATAATATTTATAACTTAAGCGCCCGCCCCCTTGCCCCCTTGTGAAGGAGGGGGCAGGAGGCGTACAAGTTTACAATTTTTATTTCTATAAATTAGCTGATTATATTATGTATTACTCAACTTAAATAGATTTAAAACTCATATAGTAATACAATAGTCTTCTCAACATCATTATATATATATAATATTTATAACTTAAGCGCCCGCCCCCTTGCCCCCTTGTGAAGGAGGGGGCAGGAGGCGTACAAGTTTACAATTTTTATTTTTTTTTTTTTTTTTTTTTTAAAAATTATTGATAATTTTTTTTGAAGAAAATTCACCTAAAAATCCCTTATATATCCCCTATCGGGGAAGTATTTTAGCTTCTAAAAAAATGTGGGTATAAAATTATGTCTTACAATGGCTTTTCGGGTTAATTTTTTAAAAAAAAAAAAATATACCTAAAAATCAATATTTATTTTTATTAAATTTATGTAAAAATAATTATGTATTTAAGCTAAAAGCATTTTATTTACACTAAAAAGATTCTTTTCTCCTTTTGATTGGAAATCAAATGTACTTTATACTATATTATTACTCCTTTAATCTTGAAAATTAACAGACTATATCCTATATTTTTACCTTATTCTATATTATTAAGTGTGTTAGCACATAAAAATTTGATTTTTAAAGACTTTAAATCAATTAAATTATTAATATTAGATTAAAAAATAATTTTTTACCTTTAAGATTTAAATAAAATAAAACTTTTTAATTTTAATCCCTTAAATGTAGAAAATTGGATTAATTTATAATTAATTAAATTAAAGTGCCAGCAATTGCGGTTACTCTTAAAATTAAATTATTTTTTTATCAATTATATATTAATTAAAATTATATTAAATTATTTTAAGTAAAATTTTATAATTTAACATAATTTTTAAAAAAATAATCTAAATTTTAGTTTTAAAAAAGGATTAGATACCCTTTTATTCTAATTATATAATAGGTAGTATACTTTGTAAAAACCATAATACTATGGTGGCATTTTATTTTATTAGAGGAACATGTTTATTAATCGACATTACACGATTATTTTTACTTTTTTATAAATTTTATATACCTCCGTCCAGAATAAATTTTTAATATTTTATTCAAAATAATATTATAATAATTTAGGTAAAGGTGTAGACTTTAAATTAGTTTAAATGTGTTACATTAAAAATTATTTAAGAATTATTTTTTATAACAATATATGAAAGGGGATTTATAAGTATTTTTTAATTAAAATTTTAACTTGAATTAAAAAATAAATGTGCACATATCGCCCGTCACCTTTATCTAAAGATAAAGTAAGTCGTAACAAAGTTAATGTTCTAGAAAGAGCATTTTGAAATTCCTTCTTTTTAGGATAATTATTAATAATTATACAAATAAATGTCCCCCTAATAAAAATATTTATAAGAATCTTCTAATAATAAATTATTATTATCTCTGTAAAGATATTTATTACTTTTACAAAAGTAAAATATTATACCTTTAGTATCAGGGTTAATCAATATGATTGATTTTTCCTCTTTCTTGAAAAGAAGAGAACTAAAAATTTTTACAAAATTATGTTTCATTATAATAAAAATCAATTTTTAGCAATTAGACTTTTACCGAACTTCTTGATATCCAGTATTTTTTTTACCAAAAATTTGGGAAAAATAATGTATAAAATATGTTATAAATTTAAATTATCTTACCTTTATTACTATTTTAAAAATAAGATTTTTTAAAAAACTTAATAGTTATAATTATTAAATAATCCGACTTTTATTAAAAAAAAATAATTTTTAATTAATTAATTATGATTAAATAAGTATATTTATAATTGAAATACAAGAACTTGGCTTAATAAGAAATGACTGTTTATCAAAAACATTTTTCTAAAATTCCTTTAGAATAAAGCCTGCTCAATGAAATTTTAATAGCCGCAGAAATTTAACTGTGCTAAGGTAGCATAATCATTTGTCTTTTAATTGAAGACTAGAATGAAAGGCTAAACATTTTCTTTTCTATTTTTATATTCACCCATTATAAAAATTATATTAAATATAAAAATATATTTATACAAAAATTAGACGACAAGACCCTTTCAAACTTTACTTAAGTTTAGCTGGGGAAGCTATATAATTATAATCTTATTTTGATAAAAATATCACGACCCAATTTTAATTGATAAAATGATCAAGTTACTGAAGGGATAACAGCATAATAAATTTTTATAGCTCTTATAAAAAAATTAGTTTATGACCTCGATGTTGAATTATTTTACTTTTAACCGCAAGAGGCTAAAAAGTAGGTCTGTTCGACCTTTAATATTTTACATGATTTGAGTTCAAATCGGTGTAAACCAGATTGGATTCTATCTATTTATATATTTTCTTTTAGTACGAAAGGGCCAAAGAATAATTTTATTAAATAATATGGCAGAATAATGCAATAGATTTAGAATCTATATATATATATATATATATATATATTTTATTTAAATTTTTATATTTAAAATTTTCAATATATCATGAACTAATTTCACCCTATCCATAATTAGAATTTTAATTGCAGTAGCATTTTATACAATTGTTGAACGAAAAATCTTAAGATACATTCAAATCCGAATAGGACCAAATAAAGTAGGATTTCTTGGAATTCTTCAACCCTTTTCTGATGCCATTAAACTTTTCAATAAATCGCTAGTATTTTCAGAATTAATAAATTTTTCAATCAGAGCCTCTGCCCCCTCCTTATCATTTTTTTTATCTCTAGTTTTAATTTCAATTATTCCATTTTTTAATTTTTCAAATTTTGATAATAAATTTTCTATTATTACATTTATAGTAATTTCAAGATTAGGGGTATATTCTGTTTTAATAATCGGATGGGCCTCAAACTCAAAGTATGCCCATATTGGGGCCACCCGAAGAATAGCACAAATAATTTCCTATGAGGTATCCTTATTTATTTTAATTTTATTCTTCTGCGTATTAGCTAATTCTTACCAAGTTTTTATAATTACACAAACCCAAATTTTATTAAAACTTTTTTGAGGAAATATAATTATATTTTTTATTTGGTTAATTAGATGTCTTGCTGAAGTAAATCGAAGTCCCTTCGATTTTGCAGAAGGAGAATCTGAATTAGTATCAGGATTTAATGTAGAATTTATAGGAGGATGATTTGCATTAATTTTTTTAGCTGAATACTCCAACATAATTATCCTAAGTTTTATTTCTTTATTTTTATTTTTCGGTTTTATTATATCCCCGTATGCAGTATTCCCCATAATTTTAATTTCTTGCTCTCTTCTATGAATCCGAGCAGCATTTCCTCGATTCCGTTATGACTTTCTGATGATTCTTAGATGAAAAATAATTCTCCCTTTTTCTTTATTTTATATTTCTCTGTCAATCTTTATTAATATATTTTCTTTATCAATTTAAACTTACAAAGTTTATGTTTTACTTAAACTAATTAACATGGCTCTTAAGGACTTTTCCTTGATAAGTGTTTTCAAAACACTTTATTAAAAACCCAATTAATTATATTAAGTTATCTTCTATAATTCTTCCAATTCCTATTATTAAAATAATATAAAAATATATAAATCTAAAAAATATTCCTAACTGCATATAAGGATAATCTACCTCACACGCCCCAATTCAAGTTAACAATAATCAATTAGCTAAAAAATATCAATATATATACTGAATAAAATTATAAAACTGAATTCTTCGAAAACGAAAAGAAAAAAAGAAAGGAAGAAAATAATATATTAAAACAGATATAAATAAAGCAATTACCCCCCCAATTTTTCTTGAAATTCTTCGCAAAATTGTGTAAGCAAAAAGAAAATACCATTCAGGTTGAATATGAGTGGGAGTAATTATCGGGTTAGAAGTTATAAAATTTTCTACATCTATAAAAATATAAGGAGATATATAACATACTGAAAAATATAATATAAATAAAATTATAAAACCGTAAACATCCTTTAAACTAAAATAAGGATGAAATATAATTTTATCTAAGTTTCTATTTACCCCTAAAGGGTTTCTAGAACCAGTTTCATGTAAAAACACTAAATGAAGAATAACTATAAATAAAATAATAAATGGTAGAATAAAATGAAAAGAAAAAAAACGCGTAAGAGTTGGATTTCCGACTCTAAAACCCCCTCAAACTCATTCTACTAATAAAACCCCTACGTAAGGGATAGCCGATAAAAGATTAGTAATAACAGTGGCTGCCCAAAAAGATATTTGTCCTCATGGTAAAACATATCCTAAAAAAGCAGTAGCTATTGATAATAATAAAATAGTAACCCCTCTTAACCAAGTTTTAATAAATCGATAGGATCCATAATATAACCCCCGTCCAATATGGATAAATATAAATAAGAAAAAAAATCTAGCCCCATTAGCATGTATTACGCGTAATAATCACCCTCTATTTACATCTCGTATAATATGAATAATTGAATCAAAAGAAAGATTTACATCGCCAGAAAACTGTATAGCAAGAAATAAGCCTGTTACAATCTGAATTCCTAAAAAAACACCTAATAATGACCCAAAGTTTCAAAAATATCTTAATGATCTAGGTGATGGTAAATCAATTAATGATCCATTAAATAATCTAAGCAACTGATCTTTTTTTCGGACTGAAATTAGAATTATACATTATTTAATCTATCAAATTAACCCTTTTATCAGGCATATAATTAATTAATACGCAAAGAACCTTTTGTATAAATACTTATATACAAGACAATTACTATTAATAGTAATAAAATACTTACTAAATATAGGGTTATTAATCTTATATGTGGACCTCATATTCTATATACATAACCTCTCGCATCCCTATAAACAAACTTTTCTATTACAGAACTAACTACAGTTAAAGTAACTAAAAAAGACATTAATATTCTAAAGTTTTCAAATGCAAAATTGGGAATTATTCTAAGTATATAAGAAAATACAACTAAAACTCCTCTTAATATAATTAATATTAATAAATATCCAACTCAAAATCTCATAGATGTATAATACAAATATAAAAATCCTAAGATTACAACTATTAACAAACCGCCCATTATTAAAAGAGGGTGAGACCCTCAAATAAATACTAATCCTAGAAACATCACTATTTTCAAAAGTTCTTTTTAGTTTAAAAAACATCTACTTTGGATGTAGAAAAAATCTAATTTTAATAAAAACACTATTTATAATCAGTTTAATATGTTTTATATGGTGGCGAAAAAATATTATTATAATTCTTCTCAGAATGGAAATAATTCTTACTATTCTATTTATTTCTATCTCATCAACAGCTTATATAAATCTTAGATTAAACTCAATATTTATATTAATTATAATAGTAGTAGGATCCTCAATTGGAATTAGTCTAATAGTAGCTATCTCCCGCCTACAAAACTCTATTAATTCTACTACAATTTGAACACTAACTTTTGTCGAAAATTATAATAATAATAGTTTTTACTCTACTTACCAGAAATAGAATATATTTTTCTATAGCAATAATATCGTCTATTATAATTATAATCATAATTTTTTACAATAATATTTTAGATCTTCAAACATTAAATAGAATATTTATAATTGATTCCCTATCTTTAACTTTAATTCTCCTCTCTTCTATTACTTCTATTTTAATTATTATATCAACTAATATATTTTCATTTTCGAAAAAGATAATTATTATAATTTCATTAATTTTAATAATTACATTTTCAACATCCAAAACAATCATTTTTTATATTTTTTTTGAAATTGTCCTAATTCCTACAATAATTTTAATTACTAAAAGGGGAGCTCAACCCGAACGACTTAAAGCAAGAATATATCTTATTATATATACAATTTTAGCCTCTCTTCCCCTTCTTATTATTATTTTACTATGTAAATCTTGCGATGACTTCTTAAATGCCCCCATTACGATAAAAAAAATTGAAATTCCTCTATTATTTATAATAGCTTTTTTAGCTAAAACCCCAATGTTTATTATTCACATCTGACTTCCTAAAGCTCATGTAGAAGCTCCCCTAGAGGGTTCAATAGTATTAGCAGCAGTCCTTCTTAAATTAGGAGGCTATGGAATAATTCGCTTTATTCCCCTATCCCTCTTCTCTTTAAAATTAATTCCCCATTGAATCTTAGCAATTAGAACAATGGGGGCGGTCTTCTCTAGAAGAGGGTGTTTACGTCAAAAAGATCTAAAAGCTTTAATTGCATATTCCTCAGTAGCTCATATAGCTATTACGTTGTCTAGAATCATAATTTTTTCTAAAACATCAATTAATGGGGCAATTATTATAATAATTGCCCACGGACTCTCCTCTTCAGCTTTATTTTTTTTAGTAAACTTAACCTATACTAAATTTCACACTCGAAATATAATTTCACTTAAAAGAATATTTTCTTCCAACCCTAACACAACATTTTGATGATTAATATTTTGCATAGCAAATATTAGAGCACCCCCATCTCTTAATTTAATTGGGGAATTATTAATATCTATAGCATTAATTAAGTGAAACATAATTTTATCCGTATTCATTATTATTATTACCCTATTAACTACCTCCTTTTGTGTTATTATATTCTTAATATTAAATCATGGCTCATCTATACTTAAAATTTCTAATAATGATTCTATAAAATTTTATATATCCCTATTTATTCACTTATTTATTTTAATTATAATTATCCTAAAAATAGAATTTATATTAGTGTAATATTATTAGTTCTAATATTAAATTATTTAGTTTATTTAAAACAACAATTTGTGGGATTGTTTATACTAAATAAAACTTATATCTATTATAATTTTACTCGTCTCCTGCCCCCTTATTTATTTTGCCCTTCAGATACTTAACCACTCAACTTTTATTTCAATAGATATTCCCTTTTTCATAAACGATTTTTGAGAATTTAAAATTAGATTAATTATAGATTGAACATCATGTTTATTTTCATCCATTGTTATATTTATTACATCTATAATTTTAATATACAGAATAACATATATACCTAAAAAAGATCACAAACAATTTATATTAATTATAATAATGTTTGTTCTATCAATAATTCTATTAATCAATAGAAATAATTTAGTATTTATACTATTAGGTTGAGATGGATTAGGAATTTCATCATATATCCTAGTAATTATATACCAAAACCCAAAATCTGGAAGATCTGGATCTATTACAATTTTATCTAACCGAGTTGGGGATGCCTTAATCATTGTTTCTATTGCTATAATAATAATATCAGCTTCATGATCCTTTTTCCCAATTTTAATAAATCCTAAATTTATTTTTATTTTAATTATACTAGCATCCTGTACCAAAAGAGCACAATTTCCATTCTCAGCATGACTACCAGCTGCAATAGCAGCTCCCACCCCAATTTCAGCTTTAGTCCACTCTTCAACCCTGGTAACAGCAGGAGTATTTTTAATAATTCGTGTTACACAATTTAGTATAATAGAGCCTCTTATTATTTTAATAGTTCTTTCTTCTGCTACAGCAGTCTATGCAAGTATAACTGCTTGCTGAGAACAGGATATAAAAAAAATTATTGCATACTCAACTCTTAGCCAAATTGCTATAATAATATTTTCGATCTCGTTAAACAACTTTTCAGTTGCTTATTTTCATATAATCACTCATGCTATGTTTAAATCAATAATATTTATAACAGCGGGAATCATTATTATAAACTCCTCATATCAAGATATACGACACATAGGAAATATAATAAAAAATACTCCCTCAATTTCAATATCTATAGGCATCTCTTTACTTGCCTTAAGAGGCTTACCCTTTATATCAGGCTTTTTTTCAAAAGACATAATTTTAGAAATAATATTAAAATCATTTTTCACTCAGATCATATCTATTCTTATAATTTCATCAGTAGGAATAACAATTTCCTACTCCCTTCGAATAGCTAAATTTACATTTTTAATGATTCTGAAATCTAAAAAAGATTATTTTATTAAATCTCATAATACTATAGATATCCCCCTTATATTTATAACCCCTATATCCGTGATATTAGGATCAATTCTAACCTGAATAATATTCCCCCTTCAAATGTGCCTCCTGCCCCCTTATTTAAAATTATCTATTTTATTTACCCTGGTAATAAGAATTTTTATTTCACTAAACTTAAACTTTTTAAGTAAAAAGTTTATTAAAATAGGATTCTCTGCCATTTCAATTTGATTTATCCATTTTATATCTTCTATCCTCCCCAATAAGCCCTCTAACACAATATTTAAAATTTTATCTTTTGATAAAAACTGACAAGAAATATATGGGCCCCATGACATATTCTATTTTATTAAAAACAATTCATTTAAGTATTATATAATTACAAATACCCCTATATTTATTTTGATATTAATCATAATTCCTATTTTTATTATTATAATAATATAATTTATTAGCTTAACAAGAGCAATTTATTGAAGATAAATAGGTCTAATATTTTTATCATGAAATAATAATGTGAATTTCACTAAATAATCCTTAATTTGAGTCGAAATCAAACTGCTATAAGCTCATTATATTAAGTAGTTTTTAACTAATAAAAAGTTAGCAGCTTTTAAAAACTTTTCAGTATGAAAAAATTCATAAAAGATGAGTGCAAATCAACTATTTACTAAATATGCACTCCGTGCATATCAAAAGTTCTAAAAAACTACTAAGTAGTTTTTTAAAAAAAACTTCTATTCATTAACAATGAAATTGCTGGGAGCTTAAAATATATATGGCAGATTAGTGCATTAAGTTTAAGCCTTAGAAATGTTATAATCAATCTAATGACCCATATATTAATTCATAAACTAACCCCACCATTAGAATAAAAATAAATAGCATTTCATTATTTCCCCCAATAAAAAATGTGAATGGAATTAATAATACTACTTCAACATCAAACACTAGAAACAAAATTGAAATTAAAAAAAATCGATACGAGAATATTACCCGTCTTAAAGAGCTTCTGTCAAATCCACATTCGTATACTGAGACTTTTTCAATGTCATTATTTTTCCTAAAAGATATCAAATAGAATAATAAATAAATTACTAATATTAAAGTTATTGAAATAGAGAATACAATAAGTAATTAACTTTTTAATTATTTAAAAATTACTTAAATTAACAACCCCATCAATATACTACTGAAAATAGAAATAACCATACTACATCTACAAAATGTCAATACCAAGCAGCACATTCAAATCCTAAATGATGACTTCTTCTGAAATGTCTCTTAATTCCTCGAATAAATATAATTAATAAAAATCCCGTTCCTACCATTACATGGAAACCATGAAATCCAGTTGATATAAAAAATACAGATCCAAATACAGAATCAGAAATTCTGAATCCTGCTATTTTATATTCAAAATATTGCAAAGTTAAGAAATATAGACCAAGTGCCCAAGTTACTATTAACGAAGTTACTATTTTCTTTCAATCCTGGTTTAAAATTCTCTGATGACAAAAAGTAATAGATACCCCTGAAGCTAATAATACCACAGTATTTAACAAAGGAACTCTAAAGGGGTTTAGAGGGGAAATTCCTATAGGAGGTCAATCTGAACCTAAATCTACTACGGGATTTAAACTTGAGTGGAAAAAGGCTCAAAAAAAAGAGAGAAAAAAAAAAATTTCTCTAACAATAAATAAAATTATACCATAAATTAAACCTTCAACAACACGTCTACAATGATTTCCTTGAAAAGTTCTCTCTCGAACCACATCTTTTTCCCATAAAAAGAAAATAAAAATTGTACAACAAATTCTGGCGATAAAAGAGATTATATTTTTAAAAATGAATATCTTTACTAATCCTAAAACCACTCTTAAGGCAGAGAATCCTATTAAAAACGGTCATGGGGATATATTAACTATATGATATATATGAAAAACTTTTATCAAAAATTAATAATATTCTAAACAATATAAAAGTAATAAGATTCTAAATACAAAACCTTGAATAACTGCAACACCTAACTCTAATACTAATAAAATTCTCTGCAATAATACTGAAATTCCAAAACTATAAAAATTTAACAATCTAATTCTTGATAATAATCTAATAATTAGATGTCCTGCTATTATATTAGCTGCCAATCGAATTGATAATGTAAAAGGGCGTATTAAATGTCTAATTCTCTCAATTAATACTATAAATGGGGCTAATCCTAGGGGGGAACCCTCTGGGACCAAATGAGCAGCTCTAGATTTAAAATTTTTAATTCACCCCATCATAAAAAATGATACCCAAAAAATAAAACCTATTCTTAAAGTAATTAGGGGGTGAGCAGTTGATGTAAAAATAAAAGGGAATAAACCAATTAAATTAGTTATTACTAAATAAAAAAAGGTTCTAGAAACAATAAAAGTAATAGCTAAATGAGTTGATCCTGCAATTTCGATAAATAAATTATTTACACCTATAATAATTCTGTTCCCAATCGACTGGTTATATCTTTTTAATATATAAAATTTTATACACCCAAATAAAATTACAATTAATATAATCATTCAATTTAAATGAATACCATAATAAGATGAGGGATCAAAAACAGAAAATAATCTTATCATGATCATACTATAATTTGTACGCCTCCTGCCCCCTCCTTCACAATAATTTTTCTATTCAAGTATTCAGAATAAACCACTTTTATCATTAAAAGTAAAAATCTAAAAATTAGAGGATATAAAATTCATAATAAAGGTATTAATTGAGGAATTTATTCATCTTTAGCTTGACAAACTAATATTAACTTAACTATATTTACTAATCATAATTAATTTAAGAGACTAACACCTTACATCGGCCACTATTTTTATAATTTAGAAATAAAATCTAATCGAGGAGCTACATTAATCATAATAGGTATAAATCTATGGTTTGCCCCACAAATTTCTGAACACTGTCCAGTGAAAACCCCTACACGATTAAACATATAAGATAATTGATTTAATCGTCCTGGAATAGCATCAACCTTAACTCCCAAAGATGGGATAGTCCAAGAATGAATTACATCAGCTCTTGAAATAATTATTCGGATATCTCTCTTTAAAGGAACAACTAAGCAATTATCAACTGATAATAGACGAAATCCTGCCCCCTCCTTCACTATATAAGAATCAAATCTAGAATACCCAATATCTCTATATTCATAAGATCAATATCACTGATGACCAAGGACTTTAATAGTTAACTCAGGAAAATCAAATTCTTCTATTAAATATAAAAGTTTAATAGAGGGGAGAGCAATTATTACTAAAAAAACTGCTGGAAGAATAGTTCAAACAGATTCTAATTCTTGCCCTTCAATTATCTTCACATTATAAAATTTATTTCAATAAGATCTTATCAAAATATAGCCCACTAAAACCAAAATCATTGCTATTACTAATATTCTATGATCGTGAAAAAAAATTATCTGCTCTATTACAGGAGAAGAACTATTTTGAAAATATAAAGAACCCCATGTTGGCAAAAATTATCTAGAAATTATATTAATTTGATTAAAAGTGTGATGAGTCGCTGGTAAATTATTTATTCATTCTAAAGACGAGCTAGTATGATAAATACTATATGAATAATTTTTCATATATAAGCTTTCTCAAAGAATTACTACAAATAATAACACCCCTATTAAAGATATCAACGAACCTAAAGAAGAAACCATATTTCAAAATATAAAAGCGTCAGGATAATCAGCATACCGACGAGGTATCCCATTTAGTCCTAAAAAATGTTGAGGAAAAAATGTTAAATTAACCCCCCAAAATATTATATAAAACTGTAATTTTAATTTTTTAGAATCTATTACTAATCCTAAAAATATGGGAAATCAATAAGTAACTCCTCTAATAATAGCGAATACTGCCCCCATTCTCAATACATAATGAAAATGAGCAACTACATAATAAGTATCATGTAACACAATATCTAAAGAAGAATTGGATAAAATAATTCCCGTAATTCCACCCAGAGTAAATAAAAAAATAAAACCAATTCTCCATAACAAAGGAGCCTCTATTTTATAAAATGACCCTTGCAAAGTAGCTATTCATCTAAAAATTTTAATTCCAGTGGGAACTGCAATAATTATAGTAGCTGCGGTAAAATAAGCTCGAGTATCAATATCTATACCCACAGAAAATATATGATGGGCTCATACAACGAATCCTATTCCCCCAATTCCTGCTATGGCATAAATTATTCCTAAATTCCCAAATGGTTCTCGTTTACCCACCAAAGAACTTACTACATGAGAAACAATTCCAAATCCAGGAAGAATTAAAATATAAACTTCAGGATGTCCAAAAAATCAAAATAAATGTTGAAACAATACAGGATCTCCCCCCCCTGAAGGGTCAAAAAAAGAAGTATTAAAATTTCGATCTGTTAATAATATCGTAATAGCACCAGCTAAAACAGGTAAAGACAATAGAAGCAAAACAGCAGTAATAAGAACTGACCAAACAAAAAGAGGAACTTTTTCTATTCTTACCCCTCTTATTCGCATATTAATAATAGTAGAAATAAAATTAATTGCACCTATAATAGAAGAAGCACCCGCCAAATGTAAAGAAAAAATAGCAAAATCAACTGAACTACCCGAATGACCTTCTAAAGAAGCCAGCGGGGGGTAAACTGTTCATCCAGTTCCTGCCCCCACATCTGCTATAGATGAAATAAATAATATAAATAAAGAAGGGGGCAACAATCAAAATCTTAAGTTATTTATTCGCGGAAATGCTATATCAGGAGCTCCCAACATTAAAGGCACTAACCAATTTCCAAAACCACCGATTAAAATCGGTATCACTATAAAAAAAATTATTACAAAGGCATGTGCAGTAACAATTACGTTGTACAATTGATCATCTCCTAAAAATCTCCCTGATTGTCCTAATTCAATTCGAATTAAAACTCTTATTGCTGTCCCTACCATCGCAGATCAGACTCCAAATAAAAAATATAATCTCCCAATATCCTTATGATTAGTAGAATATAATCATCGCAGTAAAAATAGTTTAATAAAAACAATAAATTGCAAATTTAAAATTAATTTAAGAAATCAATTTATGATGATGAACTGTAAATTCATTTTAGTTATATAATTAATCATCCCATTGAAAGGGGTTAAAAATATAGCTCCTATATACACGTATTCATATGTTGTTGTCATAAAAGACTTATTAATAAATGAACGAAATCCATAATTAAACTGATATCCTATTATTAAGTGAAATACTAACCGACAATATATATAAAATATTAATACAGAAAAAATAACAACAACTCATAATATTTCTATTCTAAAATTTAATATATATATAAAAATCCACCACTTTAAAAAAAACCCTAATATAGGAGGCATGCCTCCTATATTAATTATTCTCACAAAAAACAACAAAGGATTTTTAAAGTTTAAAAAATCCCTTGTATTTAAAATATTTTTATGTCCTATTCTTAATAAAACTCCAAATATTATAAATAAATACCCCCCTAAATATAAAATTCATAGATATCTACCTATGAAGGTTCTTAACATTATTCACCCTGCATAATGAATAGAAGAAAAAGCTATAAATTTTTTTATGTTACACTCATTAAAACAACCTAATACTCCAATTATTATTCTTATTAAAAGGATGACCCAAATCATAAAACAAATAAATATTCTAAAAAAAATAAAAGGAATAAGCTTTTGTAAAGTTATCACTAAAATGCAAGAAATTCAACTAATTCCCTCACAAAAGTTAGGGAACCAAAAAAAGAAAGGTCCTACCCCTATTTTATATCTTAAAATTAAAATTAAAATCTCCCTAAAATAAGATGATTTAAGAGTTAAAATTATTAATAACATTGCAGATCCAATTCCCTGAATAAAAAAATATTTTAATCTTACTTCTACATTTATTGTATTTTTTTTATAGATTAATAAAATAAATCTAATCATATTAATTTCTAAACCCACTCATAATAAAAATCATGATTCTGCCCCTAAAACCACAAAAAATCTTCTTAAATACAGCATTATAAAAAGCAATCCAAAATATGAGATAATTTCATATATGAGGTATGAACTCATTAGCTTTATTAGCTGATTATATT